TCGTACATCGTGAATAACCAAATTCCAATTGAAATGAAATCTTTAGGAGGAATCAATGAAACGACATCAATTCAAATCCTGGATCTTCGAATTGAGAGAGATCAAGAATTCTCACTATTTCTTAGATTCATGGATCAAATTCGATTCAGTGGGATCTTTCACTCACATTTTTTTCCACCAAGAACGTTTTATGAAACTCTTTGACCCCCGAATTTGGAGTATCCTACTTTCACGTGATTCACAGGGTTCAACAAGCAATCGATATTTCACGATCAAAGGTGTAGTACTGCTTGTAGTAGCGGTCCTTATATCTCGTATTAACAATCGAAAGATGGTCGAAAGAAAAAATCTCTATTTGATGGGGCTTCTTCCTATACCTATGAATTCCATTGGACCCAGAAATGAGACATTGGAAGAATCTTTTTGGTCTTCCAATATCAATAGGTTGATTGTTTCGCTCCTGTATCTTCCAAAAGGGAAAAAGATTTCTGAGAGTTGTTTCATGGATCCGCAAGAGAGTACTTGGGTTCTCCCAATAAATAAAAAGTGTATCATGCCTGAATCTAACCGGAGTTCGCGGTGGTGGAGGAACCGGATCGGAAAAAAGAGGGATTCTAGTTGTAAGATATCTAATGAAACCGTAGCTGGAATTGAGATCTCATTCAAAGAGAAAGATAGCAAATATCTGGAGTTTCTTTTTTTATCCTATACGGATGATCCGATCCGCAAGGACCATGATTGGGAATTGTTTGATCGTCTTTCTCCGAGGAAGAAGCGAAACATAATCAACTTGAATTCGGGACAGCTATTCGAAATCTTAGGGAAAGACTTGATTTGTTATCTCATGTCTGCTTTTCGTGAAAAAAGACCAATTGAAGGGGAGGTTTTCTTCAAACAACAAGGAGCTGAGGCAACTATTCAATCAAATGATATTGAGCATGTTTCCCATCTCTTCTCGAGAAACAAGTGGGGTATTTCTTTGCAAAATTGTGCTCAATTTCATATGTGGCAATTCCGCCAAGATCTCTTCGTTAGTTGGGGGAAGAATCAGCACGAATCGGATTTTTTGAGGAACGTATCGAGAGAGAATTTGATTTGGTTAGACAATGTGTGGTTGGTAAACAAGGATCGGTTTTTTAGCAAGGTACGGAATGTATTGTCAAATATTCAATATGATTCCACAAGATCTATTTTCGTTCAAGTAAGGGATTCTAGCCAATTGAAAGGATCTTCTGATCAATCCATAGATCATTTCGATTCCATTAGAAATGAGGATTCGGAATATCACACATTGATCGATCAAACAGAGATTCAGCAACTAAAAGAAAGATCGATTCTTTTGGATCCTTCCTTTCTTCAAACGGAACGAACAGAGATAGAATCAGATCGATTCCCGAAATGCCTTTTTGGATCTTCCTCAATGTCCCGGCTATTCACGGAACGTGAGAAGCAGATGAATAATCATCTGCTTCCGGAAGAAATCGAAGAATTTCTTGGGAATCCTACAAGATCAATTCGTTCTTTTTTCTCTGACAGATGGTCAGAACTTCATCTGGGTTCGAATCCTACTGAGAGGTCCACTAGAGATCAGAAATTTTTGAAGAAAAAACAAGATGTTTCTTTTGTCCCTTCCAGGCGATCGGAAAATAAAGAAATGGTTGATATATTCAAGATAATTACGTATTTACAAAATACCGCCTCAATTCATCCTATTTCATCAGATCCGGGATGTGATATGGTTCCGAAGGATGAACCGGATATGGACAGTTCCAATAAGATTTCATTCTTGAAAAAAAATCCATTTTTTGATTTATTTCATCTATTCCATGACCGGAACAAAGGGGGATACACGTTACACCACGATTTTGAATCAGAAGAGAGATTTCAAGAAATGGCAGATCTATTCACTCTATCAATAACCGAGCCGGATCTGGTGTATCATAGGGGATTTGCCTTTTCTATTGATTCCTACGGGTTGGATCAAAAAAAATTCTTGAATGAGGTATTCAACTCCAGAGATGAATCGAAAAAGAAATCTTTATTGGTTCTACCTCCTCTTTTTTATGAAGAGAATGAATCTTTTTATCGAAGGATCAGAAAAAAATCGGTCCGGATCTACTGCGGGAATGATTTGGAAGATCCAAAACTAAAAACAGCGGTATTTGCTAGCAACAACATAATGGAGGCAGTCAATCAATATAGATTGATCCGAAATCTGATTCAAATCCAATATAGCACCTATGGGTACATAAGAAATGTATCGAATCGATTCTTTTTAATGAATAGATCCGATCGCAACTTCGAATATGGAATTCAAAGGGATCGAATAGGAAATGATACTCTGAATCATATAACTATAATGAAATATACGATCAACCAACATTTATCGAATTTGAAAAAGAGTCAGAAGAAATGGTTTGATCCTCTTATTTCTCGAACCGAGAGATCCATGAATCGGGATCCTGATGCATATAGATACAAATGTTCCAATGGGAGCAAG